GTTTGTAGCTTAAATTAAAGCGTAGCACTGAAAATGCTAAAATGGTCCAACCCACTGATAAAGGTCTTGGTCTTAAACCTTTTATTGTCTAAAACACCTACTTATACATGCAAGCCTCTACACTACAGTGAGATAGCCACACTATATATACGTGAGCAGGTATCAGTCCCCACAACAACACCAAGCATAAGCCACACCCCCACGGGTCCACAGCAGTAGTTAATATTAGGCTATAAGTGAAAACTTGACCTAGTAAAGTACCCCCAGAGTCGGTCAATCCCGTGCCAGCGACCGCGGTTATACGGCAGACTCAAGACAATATTAACGGCGTAAAGAAGATTAAAATTAAGTACCTGTTATAGTATAGAACCCAGCCAGGCTGTAAAAAGCTATAAGCTTCAATAATATACTATACCACCCTACTTCTTTTACTCACAAAAGTTAGGATATAAACTAAGATTAGATACCTTACTATACCCAACCACAACCTACAATTAAAGTACCAATTGTCCGCCAAACAACTACGAGTCCTAACTTAAAACTTAAAAGACTTGACGGTACTTCACCACCAACCTAGAGGAGCCTGTCTAATAACCGATAACCCACGATTAACCCCACCCTATCTTGCCCACAGTCTATATACCACCGTCACAAGCTTACCTTATAAAAGAAACAAAGTGAGCTAAATAGCCTAACACTAAAATGACAGGTCGAGGTGTAACTTATGATAGGGATAAGATGGGCTACATTCTCTAACAGAGGATACGAACGATACTATGAATATAGTACCTGAAGGAGGATTTAGCAGTAAGCCAAGAATAAAACACTTAACTGAACATAACGCAATGAAGTACGTACACACCGCCCGTCACCCCTGCAGTATATATCCTATACCCTACATGAACCACACCATACACTTCCCCAGGGCAAGTCGTAACATGGTAAGTGTACTGGAAAGTGCACTTAGAAACAAAAAGTAGCTTACCTTAAAGCATTCGGTCTACACCCGAACGACATTTCCACAATCTTTTTGAGCCGTTCTTACAACTATAATTCAATTATCTTTCTATACGTAAACAAACCATTTGCCTAACCTAGTAGTTGTGATCGAACAGTAAAAAGTAATAAATAGTACCGCAAGGGAACAATATAAGCAATAATCAGCAAAGACTAAATCTTGTACCTTTCGCATCATGATTTAGCAAGATCTCCAAGCAAGAAGCCCCATAGCTTTTTTTCCCGAAACCGGATGAGCTATTCTTAAGCAGTCTAACGGACGCACCCTTCTCTGTAGCAAAAGAGTGGGAAGACTTAAAAATAGCAGTGAAACGCTTACCGAATCCGGAGATAGCTGGCTACCTAATAACAGAATATAAGTTCTACTCTAAATTTAACTTAAAACATTATACCTTTTAGAGACAATCAATAGAGGTACTGCCCTATTGAAACAGGATACAACCTGGATTTGTAAGATACCCACCCATCTTCCCCTGTAGGCCCTTAAGCAGCCACCCAATAAAGTATCGTCATAGAATTAACTTAAATAATCCTAATCCTTACTTACAACTTCAAACCAACTCAAGGTGAATCTACTTAAGTAGATACCATTATGCTAAAACTAATAATTAGACTTACCCTCTCCAGTGTAACCCCCACTTAACCCAGTAGTTAACAGACCATAAAAGGTGAACAACCATCCCATACCCACCTTTAAACTAACTGTGACACCAACCCAGGAACACTAAAAAGAAAGATTAATCGTTATAAAAGGAACTCGGCAACCACGGAACTCCAACTGTTTAACAAAAACATAACCTTTAGATAAACTAATATTAAAGGCAACGCCTGCCCAGTGAATAATTAAACGGCCGCGGTATCCTAACCGTGCAAAGGTAGCATAATCATTTGTCTATTAATTGTAGACTCGCATGAAAGGCCTCATGAGAGCCCATCTGTCTCTTATAACAAATCAATTAAACTGATCTCCCAGTACAAAAGCTGGAATCCCCTATAAGACCAGAAGACCCTGTGAAGCTTTAACTAAACTATTAAACTTAATAATAACTAATTTCGGTTGGGGCGACCTTGGAACAAAAAAGAACTTCCAAATACGTGACATAGTCTCACAACGGCTGACAAGCCCATAGACCCAGTATACWGATTTATGAACTAAGTTACTCCAGGGATAACAGCGCTATCTTCTTTAAGAGCCCATATCAAAAAGAGGGTTTACGACCTCGATGTTGGATCAGGACATCCTAGTAATGCAACCGTTTCTAAGGGTTCGTTTGTTCAACGATTAATAGTCCTACGTGATCTGAGTTCAGACCGGAGCAATCCAGGTCAGTTTCTATCTATAAATAGTTATACCCAGTACGAAAGGACAGGCATAACATAGCCAATACTTAAAGCACGCTATAGTCATAAAATATCCTATTAAAACACTTAATACACTACTTCTTTAAACCTAGCACAGGTTAATTAAGATATCATCTTAATAATCCAAACCCTACTTATCACTATTAACTCTTTTCTCTACATCCTCCCTATCTTAATTGCAGTAGCCTTCCTCACCCTCCTTGAACGGAAACTCTTAGGCTTTATACAACTACGTAAAGGACCCAACCTGGTAGGCCCCATAGGCCTACTTCAACCCATCGCAGATGGACTAAAATTAATCATAAAAGAAACCACTAAACCTACTCAATCATCCCCAATACTCTTCACATTATCCCCTATTATAGCCCTATCCCTATCACTAATCTCATGATCACCACTACCTATACCAATAGCACTAACCAATATAAATCTTGGTCTTATATTCATCATAGCTATATCGGGGATATTCACATACTCTATCCTTTGATCAGGATGGTCGTCTAACTCTAAATACCCTCTAATAGGTGCTATCCGAGCTGTAGCCCAAATTATCTCTTATGAAGTAACCCTAGGATTAATCATCATCTCTATGGCTACCCTCACAGGAAACTTTTCCCTATTCTCATTTATAGAGACTCAAGAACACATTTGACTAATATTCGCATCATGACCTATAGCCATAATATGRTTCACATCCACCCTAGCAGAGACTAACCGCCCTCCTTTTGATTTAACCGAAGGAGAATCAGAGCTAGTATCAGGCTTCAACCTAGAATTCTCCGCAGGGCCCTTCGCCCTCCTATTCCTTGCAGAATACTCTAATATCCTCCTAATAAACACTTTATCCACCATAATATTTATGAGCCCTGGGGGTTCACACCCAGAACTCTTCACAGTCAACCTAATAGCAAAATCAACACTAATAACAGCCTTATTCCTATGAATCCGTGCTTCTTACCCCCGATTCCGCTACGACCAACTTATACACCTTCTATGAAAACAATACCTCCCCCTTACCCTCTCCATATGCCTTTTTAACTTATTCTCTACCACATCACTCTGTGGTACTCCCCCACAATGGAAGTGTGCCTGACATAGGACTACCTTGATAGAGTAGACACGGGTTCACCGACCCCACTTCCTCAAAAAGGGTGTTTCCCACCTCTGGCCCCCAAAGCCAGTATTCTCAATAAACTACTTTTTGAGTCACCCAAAGTCTTAATTCAACCTAATATTACTCCCAATACCACTCTATTTATATTTAAGACTTAAAATAAAAAGCCGTAAAAAACTTAACAAAAAAATAGTACTCCCCTACCCCCTACGGCGACCCCCCCCTACCCCCCCAAAGGGTTGAAATAGAAAAAATCGACTATATATGTCCTTATATCATATATATGTCCTTTTTATTGCTATGTATAATCATACATTAATCGTTTTGCCCCATGGATAATAAGCCAGAATTATAGAATAATTATCGATATAATCTAACGAATAAATAACCATGATTTCTCTTTACCTCATTTTCTGGTCGTTCCATTCACATAGGTTGTTTCTTCTTAGTAACCATGGCTATCCAGATCAAACCGGTGTCCCATGATTTAACCCTTCCCGTGAAATCCTCTATCCTTTCACCGCAGGCATGGCAGTCCCGCTTCTCACGTCCATATTATGTTGTTCCTCCCTGTATGTCCTTTCCAAGGCCGCTGGTTACACCTTCAGGATCATCTCAATGGTCCGGAGCCACCCCTCCCGTTCTTGCTCTTTCCAAGGCCTCTGGCTTCACCCCTTATCCTGGTACATTCTGCCTCATGTCTTGATCACGAATGCATGTTCCACCCCTGGTTCCCTTTTTTATCGGTACCTTTCACCTGACACCCATATATGCTCGTTACCGTCACCCCTCTCCGGGGTAGGTTATTAGTCCGGGTGGAGCTCTTTTCTTGGTCGTGCACTTTGCCCTAAGCGGGTATATTTCCTTAATGCTTGTCTGACATATTTTCAAAAACCCTAGGAAAAATCAATAACTTTTATTGTTGAAATGCCGCTTTAAAATTAAAAAAATCGTTATTTTTCACGAATTTTCACGAAATTCGCCAAAATTCGTCCCGATTTCTAACATAAAACTTTTATTCCCGAAAAGTTACAACAAATTTTCATTTCCAGAATGAGTTGACCTGCATTTTGTAGTTGCCCAAAAAATTACAAAAATTCCGCAGAATCGAAATCAATCCCAAAAATTACTTACTTATTTTTCCGATTTCAATTTTTGCCCGTAACCCCTGACATCGATTATAGTCAAATTCACGCCTTGTTTCTCACCATTCCGGGATTTTCACATTAAGGTAGCAAAGCCCGGCCATGCACGAGGCTTAAAACCTCCAAACAGATGTTCAAATCATCTCCTTAATACTAGAAAACCAAGAATTGAACTTGGACCTAGAAGCCCAAAACTTCTAATACTACCTATAATATTTTCTAAGTAAAGTCAGCTAAGCAAGCTATCGGGCCCATACCCCGAAAATGTCTTCCAGACCTATACTAATTAACCCTATATCCTGAATCACAGTCATTATAAGCATCACTATAAGTACCATCTTAATCACTACTACCACCCACTGACTTATAGCATGAGTCTGCCTAGAAATCAACACCCTGTCCATCACACCTATAATCTCTAAAACACACCACCCCCGGGCAACTGAGGCAACCACTAAATATTTCCTAGTACAGACTATAGCCTCAATCACTATTATATTCGCAACAACAATAAACGCCCTCTCCTCCTCAAACTGAGAAATTAACCTAACCACAGACTACATAACAATAAGCGTAATTACCTTAGCCCTAATAATGAAATTAGCCGCAGCACCATTCCACTTCTGACTCCCTGAAGTAGCACAAGGAGCCACAACTATAACTGCCCTAACAATTTTAACCTGACAGAAAATCGCCCCTCTCTCCCTCCTACTCACCAACCACCAAAACTCTAACCTCTCAATCCTTAATCTATCAGCAATTATATCTATCCTAATAGGAGGATTAGGAGGACTAAACCAAACCCAAATACGCAAAATAATAGCCTACTCTTCTATCTCCCATACCGGATGGGTACTAGCCACTATCTCTATAGCACCCAACATCTCCTCTTTAACCTTCATAATCTACATCTTAACTACTACCCCGATCTTCCTTCTACTTAATCTATCTCTATCAACAACAATCAAAGATATCGGAACTATCTGAACTATATCCCCCCATCTAATAAGTATTATACTCATAAGCATCCTATCCTTATCCGGACTGCCACCCCTCACAGGATTCATACCAAAATGACTCATCCTAAATAAACTAATATCCTTCAACCTAACCATGGAAGCCACCTTAATGGCTCTATCCTCTCTCCCTAGCCTATACCTATATACACGCCTAACATATATTTTAACTATAACCCTTCCACCCCACCCCTCAACCATATCAATAAAATGACGCATATTACACATAAACCCCTCTATTATTCCATCCACTTTAATAACTATAACAACCCTCCTCCTCCCCCTGTCATTAAATATTTAGAAACTTAAGTTAAACTAAACTAGGAGCCTTCAAAGCCCCAAATAAATTATTTTAGTTTCTGTAGGACTTGCAACTACTTACATCCTCTGATTGCAACTCAGATATTTTACTTAAACTAAAGCCCTCTAGATTAGTAGGCCTTGATCCTACAAAAAACTAATTAACAGTTAGTCATCCAAACCGGCGGACTTTAACCTACCTTCTCCGTTTTTGTAGGGGGGGGAAAAAACGGAGAAGCCCCGGGCGAAGGCCGATTCCAGATTTGCAGTCTGACAGTCAGGGCTTGGTAGCAAGAGTTACCTATGTGTAAATTTACAGTTTACCGCTTAAATCAGCCATACTACCTGTGTTTATTACTCGTTGACTATTTTCAACTAACCACAAAGATATCGGAACCCTATACTTAATATTCGGCATGTGATCAGGCCTAGTCGGCGCCTGCCTAAGTGTCCTAATACGTATAGAACTCACTCAACCCGGCTCTCTCTTCGGCAACGACCAGATCTTTAATGTTCTCGTAACCGCACATGCCTTTATTATAATCTTCTTTATAGTTATACCCATCATGATCGGGGGTTTTGGAAACTGATTAATTCCTTTAATAATCGGAACCCCTGATATAGCTTTCCCACGGATAAATAATATAAGCTTCTGACTTCTTCCCCCCGCACTCCTTCTCCTCCTCTCTTCCTCCTACGTAGAGGCTGGCGCAGGTACAGGGTGAACAGTGTATCCCCCGCTCTCTGGGAACCTGGCTCACTCGGGCCCATCAGTAGACTTAGCTATCTTCTCCCTCCATCTTGCCGGGGCTTCATCAATCCTCGGAGCAATTAACTTTATCACTACATGTATCAACATAAAACCCAAATCAATACCTATATTTAACTTCCCTCTCTTCGTGTGGTCTGTGATAATTACTGCAATTATACTTCTCCTTGCCCTACCAGTTCTTGCAGCAGCAATCACCATACTACTAACTGACCGCAACCTTAACACTTCATTCTTTGATCCTTGCGGTGGAGGGGACCCTGTTTTATTCCAACACCTATTCTGATTCTTTGGACACCCAGAAGTCTACATCCTAATCCTGCCAGGCTTTGGCATCATCTCTAGCATTATCACCTTTTATACTGGAAAAAAAAACACATTCGGCTACACTAGTATAATTTGAGCAATAATATCAATTGCTATCCTAGGGTTTGTAGTGTGAGCCCACCACATATTTACTGTAGGCCTAGATATTGATAGCCGTGCCTACTTTACTGCAGCCACTATAATTATCGCCATCCCAACAGGTATTAAAGTATTCGGCTGATTAGCCACTCTAACCGGGGGCCACATCAAATGACAAACCCCAATCTACTGAGCCCTAGGTTTCATCTTCCTATTTACAGTAGGGGGTATAACAGGGATTATTCTAGCAAACTCATCACTTGATATCGTCTTACACGATACCTATTATGTAGTAGCACACTTCCACTATGTACTCTCCATAGGAGCGGTGTTCGCTATAATAGGGGGACTTACCCATTGATTTCCCTTATTCACAGGATACTCACTTAATCAAACTCTCACTAAAACTCAATTCTGGGTTATATTCCTAGGGGTTAATATGACTTTCTTCCCACAACACTTTCTAGGCCTATCTGGTATACCACGACGATACTCCGACTTTCCTGATGCTTTCACCCTATGAAACACAATCTCATCTATCGGGTCTTCAATCTCTCTTATCGCTGTTCTTATATCCCTTTTTATTGTATGAGAAGCACTAYCATGCAAACGCTCACCCTCACCACAACTAGGAAAAAAAACTCACATTGAATGACTCTATGGTACCCCACCACCTTACCACACCCACTCCGAACCTATATTTACCCCTAATAACTCCTACGCCCCTATCCGAACCCATATATCAAATATACAATGACCATGACCCGAGAAGAGACAGACTTAACTGCCACCTATTAATTTCAAGTTAATCACACAAATATGCTTTCCTCTCGAGAATCTAGTAAACTCATTACATGATTTTGTCATAATCAAGTCACAATATTTGTGATTCTCTATGCCCTACGCAGCCCAACTATCCCTACAAGAAGCCATAGGCCCAACGATAGAAGAAGTTGTATTCTTACATGATCATGTCCTCCTTCTAACCTGCCTAATAACCTTAGTAATCCTAATATTCACTATCACTGCAACCATAACCACCCTTACCCACAACGACCCATCAGAGGAAGTAGAACAGCTTGAAGCTGCATGAACAACAGCCCCAATTATAATCTTAATTCTAACTGCTCTCCCCTCTGTCCGATCCCTATACCTAATAGAAGAAGTATTTGACCCCTATCTAACAATTAAAGCTACAGGTCATCAATGGTATTGAAACTATGAGTACTCAGATGAAGCCCACATCTCGTTTGACTCCTATATACTCCAACCCCAAAATCTTCAAGAGGGTTCCCCCCGCCTTCTCGAAGTAGATAACCGCATGGTTATACCAGCAGGCCTACAAACCCGAATCGTGGTTACTGCAGAAGACGTCCTTCACTCATGAGCCATTCCCTCCCTAGGCGTAAAAGTAGATGCTGTCCCAGGACGACTTAATCAAATCCCATTAGCCACATCCCGAACTGGAGTATTTTTCGGTCAATGCTCTGAAATCTGCGGAGCTAATCACAGTTTTATACCTATTGCCGTAGAAGCAATCCCCCTACCCTTCTTTGAACAATGACTCACATCAGAATAACCACTAAGAAGCTTCTACAGCATCAACCTTTTAAGTTGGAGAGGAATTCATTTCCTTAGTGAATGCCTCAACTAGATACTGTATACACCTCTTTAACCTTCTTAACAACCTGACTCGCTATCACCTTAATTACACATAAAATCTCACTCTATTTACTAAGTACTAAACCTAAAAAATCCCCCCTACAAACACAAAAACCTAACCTACCCCCACTACCATGAACATAAATATGTTTGAACAATTTATAAGTCCAGAGCTCATCTTTATCCCTATAACACCTCTATTCATCCTCTTACCCACCCTCCTACTACCCCACGAACCTAAACTCCTTGGAAATCGCATTATTTCATCTATCACTTGAGCTCTAAAAAAATTCACATTTAACATGACCTCTCAACTCCCACTAAAAGGTCAAAAATGATCACGTTTACTAGTAAGCCTATTTATTCTAATCCTCCTATCTAACCTCTTAGGATTATTGCCTTACACCTTTACGCCAACCTCTCAACTATCAATAAATATAGCCCTAGCCATCCCCCTTTGACTAGCTACTATTATCACAGGAATAAAAGATAAACCCTCAACTTCATTAGCCCATCTCCTCCCTGAAGGTTCCCCTACCCCTCTTATCCCCTTCATAATTGTAATTGAAACAGTCAGTATCTTGATACGACCCATCGCCTTAGGAGTACGACTTACAGCTAATATTACAGCTGGCCACCTCCTCATCTCAATAGTTAGCTCCGCTTCTATCAATCTCATCCTCCCCTACACCCCACTTAGCCTCCTCACACTTATTTTACTGCTCCTCCTAACAATTCTTGAATTAGCAGTAGCTTGTATCCAGGCATACGTCTTCACTCTCTTAATTATTTTGTACTTAGAAGAAAATTCGTAATGACTCACCAACTACACCAATACCACATAGTTGACCCAAGCCCATGACCTTTATTAGGAGCTTTAGGCTCTCTCCTCCTAGCTTCAGGTCTAGCCCTATGATTTCACACAACATCCACAACTATCTTAAAACTAGGACTCTTAGTAATCTCCCTTACCCTAATCCAATGGTGACGTGATGTTATCCGGGAGGGTACCTTCCAAGGACACCACACCCTAGGGGTACAAAAAAACATACGTTACGGTATAATTCTATTCATTACATCAGAAGTCTTCTTCTTCCTCGGATTCTTTTGAACTCTCTACCACGTCAGTTTAGTCCCTACCCCAGAATTAGGGGCACTATGACCTCCAACCGGTATCTCACCACTAAGTCCTATAGAAGTCCCTCTACTTAACACTGCAGTTCTTTTATCATCTGGAGCAACCATCACCTGATCACATCACTCTTTAATAAAGGTACAAAAAGAAGCCACTTATGCTTTACTAATCACCATTATACTTGGAATCTACTTTACAGGCCTTCAAGTATCTGAATACATAGAGACCCCATTCACTATCTCAGATAGTGTATACGGGTCTCTTTTCTTCGTAGCTACTGGGTTCCACGGACTTCATGTAATTATTGGAACCACCTTCTTACTAATCTGCCTAATCCGCCTTATTAACTTCCACTTTACAACAACACACCACTTTGGGTATGAAGCCGCAATCTGATACTGACACTTTGTCGATATTGTATGACTATTTCTATATATTTCCGTATACTGATGAGGCTCATACTTCTTTAGTATATCAGTATCAGTGCCTTCCAAGCACTGGGTCCCACAGGGAAGGAGTAATAAGCCTCTATACTCTAACTATCTCAGCCATAGCTACATCCTCCCTCCTATATACCATCAACTCCTTTATCCCACAAAAACCAGATATCAACAACCTATCCCCCTACGAATGTGGATTTGACCCTTTAGGAGACGCACGATCCCCTGTCTCCATCCAATTCTTTTTAGTTGCTATCCTATTTATCCTATTCGATCTAGAAATCATCTTACTCCTTCCCATCCCATGAAGCATAAACACCAATCCTACACACTACACTACCCTTATAGTCTTCACCCTCCTCTTAACCCTAACATTAGGCCTCCTACATGAGTGACTTCAAGGAGGATTAGAATGAGCAGAGTGTTGGGGTAGTCTAAATAGATATTTGATTTCGACTCAAAAGAACTTCTCATAAGTCCCAATAATGGAACTAATTAAAACAGTCTTATCCCTAGCTCTGATCATCACCCTACTAAGCCTATCTACACAACATAAACACCTAATACTAGCCCTAATGTGTATCGAGACTATAATACTCCTACTATTCACACTATTAGTCCTATACACCTCCACCTCACTTACTATCTCCCAATCTCCCATATACGTCATTATTCTAACCATCTCTGTCTGTGGGGCCGCAGTAGGACTTAGCCTAGTAGTAGTAATCACACGCACCCATGGAAGCGATTTCCTTAACAACTTAAATCTTCTATAATGCTAAAAATCCTTATCATAACTTTAATACTTATCCCTACAGTTTCCTTATTAAAACCTAAACTCCTATTCTCTATCTCAACCTCCTATATATTCTCTATAGCTCTCCTGAGCCTTACCCTATTAGAACCCAAATCTAACTCTGTCCTAAACCTAGACAATATCTCTTCACCCCTCCTCTCCCTCTCTTTTTGACTCCTCCCTCTAATAACCATTGCCAGCCAACACACAATATCTAAAGAACCCACCCAACGACAACGAGTGTTCTTAATTACCCTAATCCTACTCCAACTCTTCATTTCCTTAACCTTTATAGTCTACAGCCTAACCCTAATATATATCATATTTGAAGCAACTCTCATCCCAACCTTAATCCTTATCACACGATGAGGACAGCAAGCTGAACGGCTCACTGCGGGTACCTACTTTATCCTCTACACACTTACCACCTCCATACCTTTACTGTTAGCAATTATATTCATTAATAACTTAACCTTTACCCCAACTTTACTCTCTAAAACCATTAACTCTCAAAATCACTGAGTCCCCCTACTACTCTGACTTGCTAGCCTAACTGCATTCCTAGCTAAAATACCCGTCTATGGACTCCACCTCTGACTTCCCAAAGCTCACGTAGAAGCCCCTATCGCCGGCTCCATAGTACTAGCGGCAATCCTATTAAAATTAGGAGGTTACGGCATAATCCGTATCATCCAAATTTTGCCTACCTCCAAAACAGATATATTTATCCCATTTATCACCTTATCTCTATGAGGAGCTGTTTTAGCTAATCTGACTTGCCTCCAACAAACAGACCTAAAATCCTTAATTGCCTACTCATCTATTAGCCACATAGGCTTAGTAGTAGCCTCAATCCTTATTCAAACCCAATGAAGCCTATCAGGAGCCATAGCCCTAATAATTGCCCACGGATTTACCTCCTCAGCACTCTTTTGCTTAGCTAACACCACCTATGAACGCACACACACTCGCATCATAACCCTTACACGAGGATTCCACAATATTCTTCCCATATCTACAACCTGATGACTCCTTTCTAACCTTATAAATATCGCAACTCCCCCTATAATAAACTTCACAAGCGAATTCCTAATCTTATCCTCCCTATTCAACTGATGCCCATCAACCATTATCTTACTTAGCCTATCCATCTTGACCACCTCTATCTACTCCCTTCATATCTTCCTATCTACCCAAATAGGACCCACTTTACTAAACACCCAAACTGAGCCTACCCACTCCCGAGAACATCTCCTCATAACTCTTCACATCATCCCCCTAATTATACTCTCAATAAAACCCGAACTAGTTATATAAGTGTACGTAATTTAAAAAAAATATCAAGTTGTGACCTGAAAATAGACAACCTCATACACCGAGAGGTAAGAAAGACCTGCTAAGTCTTTAATCTGATAAACCATCAGCCCTCTCTTCTACCAAAGGATAGTAGTTTCTCCTTTGGTCTTAGGCGCCAAAACTCTTGGTGCAAACCCAAGTGGTAGAAGATGGACCTCGCCTCACCTACAATCACCCTAGCAATTCTCCTCTCTCCCACCCTCTCAATTTTATCACCCCAGCATAAGACTATTAATATAAAATACACCCTCGTAATCGCACTTTTAGCTAGCATAATCCCTTTAATTTCCCTATTACACACAAATAATGAATTTACCATCTCAATTTTTCCTTTAATTTTCACCCAAACTGAGAACATTGACATTTCTTTCACATTGGATTCCCTATCCCTGGTGTTTATCTCTATAGCCCTGTTTATTACGTGATCGATCACTGAATTCTCTATCTGATATATAGCCTCAGACCCTAATATCGACAAATTCATCAAGTATCTTACTCTATTTCTAGTGGCTATAATCATCATTGTTACAGCCAACAACATATACCAACTCTTTATCGGATGAGAAGGAGTTGGTATTATGTCCTTCCTCCTAATTAACTGATGGGGAATACGATCTAATGCTAACACAGCAGCCCTTCAAGCTATTGTCTACAACCGAATCGGCGATATCGGCCTTATCTTCACTTCCACCTGACTCCTTACATTCTCCTCAATCAACCTCCAAGAGCTCTTAATTCAACAAGAATTTTACTATGCAATCCCATCTATAGGTTTAATAATAGCTGCCATAGGAAAATCTGCCCAATCTGGACTCCACCCATGACTCCCAATAGCTATAGAAGGACCTACACCTGTTTCAGCCCTTCTTCACTCTAGCACCATAGTGGTAGCAGGCGTCTTCCTACTTATCCGCCTACACCCTCTCCTCATTAATAACCCCCCTATAAAATCAGCCTGTCTAATCATCGGAGCAACCACTACTATATTTGCTGCAGCTGCAGCAACCACTCAGCATGATATTAAAAAAATTATCGCACTATCTACTACAAGCCAACTAGGCCTAATAATAACTATGTTAGGCCTCAACCAACCTACTCTTGCCTTTCTCCACATAACCATTCACTCCTTCTTCAAAGCTCTCCTCTTCCTATGCTCAGGTTCATTTATCCACAATCTTAATAATCAACAAGATATACGCATAATAGGGAATCTTCTCAAGACCATACCCATAACCTCCTCTTTCACCATTATCGCAAGCCTATCTTTAATAGGTATACCTTTCCTATCAGGTTTTTATTCAAAAGACCTTATAATCGAATCTATAGTTAACTCTTATATCAACTCATGAGCTCTAATCATCACTCTAGTTGCCACAGCTCTCTCAGCCTCCTATAGCATACAGATCTTCTTCTTTATCCTTACAGGACCACCACTCACCCCTCCTCTATACCATAAAGAATCCAAAACCACTATCTTCCCCCTTACCCGCCTTACCTTTATATCTATCTTTATAGGCTACATAACTAAACTAACCACCCTACAAACCCCAATAACCGTCACTATACCTACAATGACTAAACTTACAGCACTAACCATAATAATTACAGGTGTTATCATATCAAAAGACTTCTTTCTTATTCATACCCCAATACCCCCACAAAAACTACAAACCTTATCCCTATTCTTTAACCAACTAGCTTTCTTCAATATCCCCCACCGAGCAATCCCATATAAAGTCCTTAAATCAAGCCAACACCTATCAACAGAACTAATAGACCTCTGATCACTAGAAAATTACGGCCCTAAAGGCCTCTCAACCACCTTCACCCAACTAATCCTCCTTTCAACCCAACAAAAAACCATAATTAAAAACTACATGACCACCTTCTCTCTCACCCTTCTAATCCTACTAGCACTCCCCCTATTCTAAAAGACCGATACCCCCCCTTCCGAGTCCAACCCAAGACTACCAAAACAACAAATAAAGTCACAACCAACCCCCAAGCACATACTATGAGCCCGACTCCCCCCTTACAATAGAATACAGCACTACCATTAACCTCTAAACACAATAAATCACCTCATCCAACACAAACCAACAAATCTTCCGCTCCCCCAGAAACCAACACTATAACCCCCACTACTAACGCTACACCCAACATTGACAACAACCAATAAAACCCCTCAACTACCCCAACCACACCACCCTTCTCCACGCTCACACAATAACCAAAAACTACAATTAACCCACCTAAATACACAATATACATCACTAAGGCAGCATAAGTACGCCCTAAAATTACCATAATCACACAACACAAAAATGAAACAACTATTAGAGAAATTACCCCTTGATAAGGTACTACAGTTAACCCCAAAAACACCACACTAAGAACCACCAAAGCTAAAACTAAATAAACCATATTTTCTACAAAAAACATTATTCTTGCTCTTAAGAGTCCTGAGGTCTGAAAAACCACCGTTGTTCATCAACTACAAAAATGCCCCACCAACACATCCTAAAAGTATCTAATCTTCTCCCTGTAGGATCCAACATCTCTACCTGGTGGAACTTCGGGTCTATGCTTATAGCCTGCCTAGTAATCCAAACTATAACAGGCTTCTTCCTAGCAATTCACTATACAGCTAACATTGACCTGGCCTTCTCTTCCATTATCCATATCACACGAGACGTCCCCCACGGGTGAATTATCCAAAATACCCACGCCATTGGCGCATCCCTATTTTTTATATCAATCTATACTCACATTGCACGAGGGTTACATTACGGATCTTACCTTAACAAAGAAGTATGACTATCGGGCACCTCCCTCCTAATTCTTCTAATAGCTACCGCCTTCTTTGGCTATGTCCTCCCTTGAGGACAAATATCCTTCTGAGCAGCAACAGTCATCACTAACCTACTTACTGCAATCCCATACCTAGGAACTACACTAACCACATGACTATGGGGTGGCTTTTCTATTAATGACCCTACACTTACCCGATTTTTTGCCCTCCATTTTATCCTTCCATTTATCATTATTTCCATATCTTCTATTCACATCCTCCTCCTTCACAATGAGGGGTCTAACAACCCCCTCGGGACTAACTCCGATATCGACAAAATCCCATTCCACCCCTACCACTCTTACAAAGATGCCTTCATATTCTCTATCCTAATCTTCACTCTATTCTTCATCCTATCATTTAACCCTAATATCATAAATGATCCAGAAAACTTCTCAAAAGCCAACCCCATAGTCACCCCTCAGCACATTAAGCCTGAATGATATTTCCTATTTGCCTATGGTATTCTCCGATCTATCCCTAATAAACTGGGAGGAACATTAGCCTTAATTATATCTATCACCGTACTTCTATCATCACCCTTTACCCACACCTCCCTAACCCGATCAATAAAATTCCGACCACTCACACAACTTATATTCTGAACCTTTATCGTAACATTCATCACTATTACCTGAGCAGCCACAAAACCAGTAGAACCCCCCTTCACATCAATCGGACAACTAACTTCAATAATATACTTCCTATTCTTCATCTCCCAACCCCTCCTAGGACTTTTAGAAAATAAGATCTCTAAATACTCCTGCTCTGATAGCTTAAACCTTAAAGCATTGTTCTTGTAAACCAAAGATGGATTTCCCCTTAGAGCAGATCACCCAAAGTCTTAATTCAACCTAATATTACTCCCAATACCACTCTATTTATATTTAAGACTTAAAATAAAAAGCCGTAAAAAACTTAACAAAAAAATAGTACTCCCCTACCCCCTACGGCGACCCCCCCCTACCCCCCCAAAGGGTTGAAATAGAAAAAATCGACTATATATGTCCTTATATCATATATATGTCCTCTTTATTGCTATGTATAATCATACATTAATCGTTTTGCCCCATGGATAATAAGCCAGAATTATAGAATAATTATCGATATAATCTAACGAATAAATAACCATGATTTCTCTTTACCTCATTTTCTGGTCGTTCCATTCACATAGGTTGTTTCTTCTTAGTAACCATGGCTATCCAGATCAAACCGGTGTCCCATGATTTAACCCTTCCCGTGAAATCCTCTATCCTTTCACCGCAGGCATGGCAGTCCCGCTTCTCACGTCCATATTATGTTGTTCCTCCCTGTATGTCCTTTCCAAGGCCGCTGGTTACACCTTCAGGATCATCTCAATGGTCCGGAGCCACCCCTCCCGTTCTTGCTCTTTCCAAGGCCTCTGGCTTCACCCCTTATCCTGGTACATTCTGCCTCATGTCTTGATCACGAATGCATGTTCCACCCCTGGTTCCCTTTTTTATCGGTACCTTTCACCTGACACCCATATATGCTCGTTACCGTCACCCCTCTCCGGGGTAGGTTATTAGTCCGGGTGGAGCTCTTTTCTTGGTCGTGCACTTTGCCCTAAGCGGGTATATTTCCTTAATGCTTGTCTGACATATTTTCAAAAACCCTAGGAAAAATCAATAACTTTTATTGTTGAAATGCCGCTTTAAAAATTAAAAAAATCGTTATTTTTCACGAATTTTCACGAAATTCGCCAAAATTCGTCCCGATTTCTAACATAAAACTTTTATTCCCGAAAAGTTACAACAAATTTTCATTTCCAGAATGAGTTGACCTGCATTTTGTAGTTGCCCAAAAAATTACAAAAATTCCGCAGAATCGAAATCAATCCCAAAAATTACTTACTTATTTTTCCGATTTCAATTTTTGCCCGTAACCCCTGACATCGATTATAGTCAAATTCACGCCTTGTTTCTCACCATTCCGGGATTTTCACATTTATCA